AGTCGACGTTGGTTGATCATTTTTAACGTTTCTAATTCAAAACCGAACATGAAATTTTGGTTTCATTCGGCTCCTTTATAGAAGATCGATGTATTCCCAAAGAGAAAAATTAGATCCATAACATCTATGTTAGCTTTTCTGTATGAATCCATCCAAAGCTACTTGCTTTCTAGATGATCCCTCTAGAGGAGGGGGATTATACTAAATCCATTTAGTCTAGTTACTTCGTTCCCTATTTCCACTCGCAGGATCCTGAGGAAAAGAATTTGGTTTCCACCGAGCTGAAACAATATGCTGATGGTTCTAGTAAACCAAAACCATCGTTTTATAGCTATTTGGCTTCAATTTCCCTTTTACAAAAAAAAAATGGAAGATCTAGTTACGATTGGAAATAAACTTTTGTATCTTCATCCATAGATCCTTTATTCATACTCATTCAATTGGAAGAGTTAATCCAATCCAAAAAATTATGCTTCGCGACTCCATATCCATAATCCAATCTTTTTTATTCAATTTCTAATCGGCCTTTGGATACAAATCGTGAGAATGTATATTCTTCCTCAAATATACTATTGAGAGGTAAAGGATTAAACCTTTTTAAGAAATAAAGTTTTTGATCGGAATATGAAAAAAACTGAAAGACCCCTTAACTATTTAAGTTTTTGATAGAACGAATCACACTTTTACCACTAAACTATACCCGCTACATATTTATTATTGTATATGAATGGACCATTTGTCGAACAAAAGAGTGAGGCGCAATCAAGATAGCATCAGAATCATGAAAATTTTAGCGTTGACGCTTCGTCCCGCCGGGGACTTAAATAGTCGAAGAGCAGAAAGCTTACTTAAATAACATAAAAAAAGTTATAGTTATGTTATACTTTTCTTTTCGTTTGATACGAAGTCATTACTGACAGTCCCGGTCTGAAAGAATCATTGAAGCTGGATCATAGAAAGGATGAAATCTGCATACATGGTTTCTTTTTTTTTTTTCAACTTCTCTTTCAACTGCCAGATCTTACTTATGAATTAAGAATTCGGGTCAATTGGATCTCAATTGTTCAAATAAAGCTTGTCTCTTGAACAAATAAATGAGTTATATTATAACTACGTTTATAAATAAATATGTGTGTTTAATATTTGATATTTTTTTTTTTTTTTTTCATTTTAATACTTTTTATTGTTTAATATATGTACATATATATGTACATAATAAATATATATATATATATATATGTTTTTTATTCCAGTTTCTTTTTCCAGTAAGTAATAAATTGATAAAAAGAAAATGAAAAAAAAAAAAATATATTAATTTAATATACTTAATATAATATTAAGTATTAATAATAAGAAATGACACTTCAACAAGTATTTTTGATTGATATCAAATCATTATTAAATCATTTTATCTATGGAAATACTGGCCTGGCCCGGCCAGTACTTAAACCAAGCCGGGGGAATAAACCTTTCGTACAAAATAGAAGAAGTAGGGTATTTTTCTATTGGGGATATCCGTTTCGAATCATTATCTAAATTGAATTCCTGATCAAATTTCTTCTTATATATATATATTTTTATCCTATATATAGATATATATTGCTTTATTGTTCTTTTTATATATCTTTATAAGTTTATAATAAAATAACTTATAAGTTTATAATGTTTATTTATATATGTTATATAATTGTTATAATATTTTATATATCTTTATTTTATATTTTTATATATCTTTATTTTATATATCTTTATCTTATATCTTTTTTTTATTATAAAAAATATTATAAAAATATATATATATTATTTATTATTAAATTTTATTTAATTTATATTTATAAATTAATTTATATTTATAAATAAATATATATATATTTATAAAAAATAAAGAATATAATTAAATAGAATATAAATAAAAGAATATATAAATATATATATATATATAAAAAAAAAAAATAGATAAATAAAAAAGTAAAACGAAGGTTTTTATCAATCTTTACTTCACGTGTCACATCACATAAAAAATTTTCCATTTTTAAACGGGGATGGGAATGGGGAGAGATGGCTGAGTGGACTAAAGCGGCGGATTGCTAATCCGTTGTACGAGTTATTCGTACCGAGGGTTCGAATCCCTCTCTCTCCGCTTTTTCTTATTACTTGAGACTTTCGAATTCGAAGGAATTTCGATCCCTTGATTTTATCATAGGTAAATGTATGGAATAGATAAAATCATAAGAAAAAAAAAATTTAGAAAAAGCAGGAAAAACGAAAAATATCTTTTTTTTATTCCTCACGTCCAGGATTACGCCCTGGATCATTAGATAAAAATCCGAAGATGAAGAGAGAAATAAAGAATATCACTACTGTATAAACGAATAATTTGAGAGTAAGCATTACACAATCTCCAAGATTTTTTTTTTGAAAAAGGGAATAGGTTACTTATTTTTTACTTTACCACATACACTATTTTGTTTTGACATGACACCCCCAAAAAAATGAAGTTTTTTTTGAAAAGAAAGTCATTTTCACGAATTTCTTTGGAATAAGATTTTGATTCCTTCGTTATCAAAAATTTCTTGTCATATGAATAATTAGGTATTGTAGGCAACCTAATAAAGTCTTTGCTCACTGTAAGGTCAGAACGAGGAAATAAGTTGATCAAAATTCATCGCTGCGGTTATTCAATATACAAGAATTTCTATTTTTGAATCGAGGGTTCATAATGTAAGACTTATCTGGTCTTATCAATTTTTCGAATTTTGATTTATCGAATAAATCATGAATTTAGCAGAGTATTAAATCATCGAAAACTTACAGCAGCTTGCCAAACAAAGGCTAAGAGAAAAAAAAGCACAGGTATGACAGGCATAACATCTACGATTGGATTTAAAAAGGCATAAGCTTCGGGCAATTTGGCGAAGAAAAAACTACTCGAATAAAAGACAGAATTAAGACAGATGCAGATTAAACTAAAGATATTAAGCATAACAAAATTTCGTTCTTGTAGATTAGATAATTTTATTCTGATTGAGTTTTTTTTTTTTATAAGGGAAAAAAAAAAGACAAGTCAAAAAATCTTTCTTTTTTTTTTTCGAACTCTCCCAAATAAAAATCTTTCCTTCCATTCTCAAATGAGAATACAAGGAATTCCATTTTCATACAATATCTTAACTGAATTCCCTGTAATGATCAATGAATTTTTTTGATTCTATATCTACATGTGTTGAATCCTAGCAACAATATATCCCCAATGTATTTATTTATTGGGTTGGAATTGACGAATAACCAATACCAATATTAATGTTTATTAGTGTCGAATAGAAATTCGAAATGGGGCGTGGCCAAGCGGTAAGGCAGCGGGTTTTGGTCCCGTTACTCGGAGGTTCGAATCCTTCCGTCCCAGATCGTTTCCATCAGAAACGAAAGATGGGATCACATCGTATCCCACATGAAACATAAAATTGTTAACGAGAACAATCTTTTGTTCTGAATTCTAAGAATGATTCTAAGAATCATATTTTTTCTTTCATTTGGTTTCTCACAAACGTAATCAAGTGTCAAATGTGGGTGGAAATAAATATCTTTTTTTTTTTTTTTCATTTTATCTGGTTCATCTTATATCTTATCCGGTTCAAATGAATAATTGGAAATCAATGTAATGTAGCGATTGGGGGGAAATTCGTATATTGCATCTACTTGACTTTATGAAATTGATGGAAAAGAAAAATTCTTGAACCTGAAGTAAAACAAAATCTGTATTGTATAAAATAAAAAAGTTTTATTAATAATTGATTTTGTTCCGGGATTGCAAATCTATTAATATTAAAGGTTCTTCTTTTGAGGTTTATAGTTTATTTGTTCGAGAAAAATGGATCCTTCATGATTGATCGTCCCGAACAATCTTTTTAAGATGTAAATAAGTCTTAAGCAAACTTATTTATTCGTCTTTTTTAGAAATATGTTTCATTCATATGATAGAATATAGAGTTAAATAAATTGGATCCTTGCCGAGCCTTCCCCGGATAAATACTTATCTATCCATAGATAGATAGATAGATAGAAAGTATGTACTATTATATACCGGTATACACACACCGGTTGAGCCAATGACTATTCATGATTCCATATTGAATCAATTACATACCGGTTTGAAATAAAATTAGAGGAATGTTATGGTAAAACTTCGTTTGAAACGATGTGGTAGAAAGCAACGTGCGACTTGAAGGACATGATCGGCTGTGGATTCTTACATCCACCATTTTCTATAGGAATGAAGATGTTCTTAGCTCGACATAGTTTGTTCTGCTCTGTTAGGAACCTAATTTGTGTTAGGTTGTAAGTAAATAGTACATGATGGAGCTCGAGCAGAAAGGATTGATTCGTTTATCAGGGGGAAGAATCTAGGGTTAGTAACTATCAATAAGTTAGACCAACTTTGTAAGTATATCCTCAATATATAAATCGAAAGGTTAAAAAAATCGAAAAATCAAAGAAGTTTGAAAAATAAAAAGTCAAATTTTTCAGAATTGGTAAAACTATTTCGATCAAAAGTGTATCACAAGGGAATCCACCGTTCATATTCTATTTCTATAGTATAGAAAAAAATAACAAAAAACAAAAAGGTATGTTGCTGCTCTTTTGAAAGGAGTAAGGATCACCGAAGTAATGTCTAAACCCAATGATTTCACAAAGCAAAGATAAAGGATTCCGGAACAAGTAAACACTATTTTCAATTGTCTCAACAATTGAATCAGAATGAGGAATAAAAATAGATTCGAGATGAGACAAACGAAAGACGTTAGAGACGGCTCAATAAATGTCTAAGGGTTTCCCTTCGAACTCTGTCAGAATTACCCAACTTGAGTTATGAGTACGAATGAGATTTCTTTTTTTCTGTAAGGAAGAATAAAAAAACGACTCAAATCATAGTCTAATTCATGATTTTATGGATCCATTTGCCATTATATACATATACAGAAATTTAGAATCCTTTTTTCTCGAGCCGTATGAGGAGAAAACCTCCCATACGTTTCTAGGGGGGGCATTGTTTATTTACATCTATTCCAATGAGCCATCTACCGAATCGTTGCAATTGATGTTCGATCCCGAAGAGAAGGAAGAGATCTTAGAAAAGTAGGTTTTTACGACCCGATAAAGAATCAAACTTATTTAAATGTTCCTGTTATTCTATATTTCCTTGAAAAAGGTGCTCAACCTACGGGAACTGTTTGTGATATTTTAAGGAAGGCGGAATTATTTCAAGAAAGAACTTCGATTCGAGTTAATTAAAGGAAAAAAACAAAATTAATAAATAAAAAAAGGGGGGGGGACTAGTCTTTGTGTAATTATTTACACACAATTTGCCTTTTTCTTGCTGTATTCATACTTAATTTACTTTTTTTTCTTGTTTTGTTTGTTGCGGGAATCCACCAACAAACAAGGGGTTAATCTTGCTTATCGTACCTCTATTGATTGAATAAACCCGAGATTTTTTCTTTACTTTACCTCTTTCGTATTTTTTTTCATCCAAATTTATTATTTATGTTTATGTTGTGCCAATCCAACACAAGTCCTTATTTGATTTACTTAAATTTGTTTTCTTAACATTGGATTCATATTGACAATGGTGCATCGAAGAAATATAATTCGATCGTAGATAAATAGATCCGTTTATCTCCACCCCATATTGGTTTTTTCTTTCCTTCACTTCAGTCAAATGATGGGTTTGCCCTGCCGGATTTACTGGCATACAAGATGTATTTTCTTAACGAAAAAGAAAAGAAAATTGATAAAGAAAATGGTGGTTTGTCACAATTTTGACATCTCTATTGGGAATCTGTTGTTGTTTAATCCGATCTGTCCATTTTGGTATTTTGGTGTTTTTAATTGATCAACAAATCTTTCTTTTCGATTTGTTCTAGTTCAATGTTTTGACGGGGTCGTGCAGTGCAATTCAATTGATTTTTTTATTTTGACCGTATTTACATATCCTATTTATTTTATTCGGGTTGCTAACTCAACGGTAGAGTACTCGGCTTTTAAGTGCGACTATGATCTTTTACACATTTGGATGAAGCAACAGATTCGTCCAGACTATTGGTAGAGTCTATAAGACCACGACTGATCCTCAAAGGTAATGAATGGAAAAAACAGCATGTCGTAATAAAATATTATTATTATTTTTATTATTATTTAATTAAAGTTGGGTCTAGTGAATAAATGGATAGAGCCCTATGGCTCTAATTCTGGTGAAATAAAAAGCAACGAGCTTTTGTTCTTAATTTGAATGATTACCCGATCTAATTAGACGTTAAAGATAGATTAGTGCCTGATGCGGGAAAGGGTGGGTTCTTTTGTGAGTGGACCATTGATTTTCTTTCTTTTTTTTTTAATGAATCCTAATTATTCTTTATTATGGATTGGAGACGGATGTGTAGAAGAAACAGTATACTGATAAAGAGAATTTATTCCAAAGTCAAAAGAGCGATCGAGTTGCAAAAATAAAGGATTTTTGACCCTCTTGTAATTATAACGAACATAAACCAATTGGATAGAAAAGGAGAGGAAAAAGATCTGTTGATTGGACTCCCCTGTTTCCTTTGTTTGTGGGATATATATTCTTTTCTTACTGTAATTATATACATAATATATACCCTGTTCTGACCATATTGCACTATGTATCATTTGATAACCCCCAAAATGAAATGGGTCCTGCCTCTGGTTCAAGTAGAAATGTAAATGGAAGAATTACAAGGATATTTAGAAAAAGATAGATCTAGGCAACAACACTTTCTATATCCGCTTCTCTTTAAGGAGTATATTTACACATTTGCTCATGATCGTGGTTTAAATGGTTCGATTTTTTACGAATCCACGGAAATTTTTGGTTATGACAATAAATCTAGTTCAGTACTTGTGAAACGTTCAATTATTCGAATGTATCAACAGAATTATTTGATTTATTCGGTTAACGATTCTAACCAAAATCGATTCGTTGGGTACAACAATTATTTTTATTTTCATTTTTATTCTCAGATGATATTGGAAGGTTTTGCAGTCATTGTGGAAATTCCATTCTTGCTGCGATTAGTATCTTCCCTCGAAGAAAAAAAAATACCAAAATCTCAGAATTTGAATTTACGATCTATTCATTCAATATTTCCCTTTTTGGAGGACAAATTATCGCATTTAAATTATGTGTCAGATATACTAATACCTTCTCCCATCCATCTGAAAATCTTGGTTCAAATCCTTCAATGCTGGATCCAAGATGTTCCTTCTTTACATTTATTGCGATTCTTTCTTCACGAATATCATAATTGGAATAGTCTTATTCCTCCGAATAATTCTATTTTTTTTTTTTCAAAAGAAAATAAAAGACTATTTCGGTTCTCATATAATTCTTATGTATCTGAATGCGAATTTGTATTAGTTTTTCTTCGTAAACAATCTTCTTATTTACGATTAACATCTTCTGGAGCTTTTCTTGAGCGAACACATTTC